CCCGCACCAGTCACATACCCACTTGTAGGACCTGAACCATAAGCTAGGGTTGCAGGAGCAGAGCAAGAAGCATATCCATACGTTGATCCAGTCAAAGAACCAGTAGTAGATCCATTAGTACCATTAGCATTACCAGAGCAAGTCCTTTATCCAGTTGAAGAACGAAGAACCAGTTGACTAAGTTACAGTTCCTTAAGCATAAATAGTGCATCCTGGACAGATTGTCTTTTCTCGAAGCTCTAATTGTGGAAGACTTCTCACCATGCTGCGATTCATCAAGATTCGCAACTTATTGTATTCTACGTGTCCCAACAGCGCATGCCATAGAAAGGGTTTCATTCTTCTGCCTTCGATCTACGTATGCTGATTCGACAGACATTACATATATTGACTTGACTCGACTCTCTTTCCTATTGACTCGAGGAAGAAAAGGTCCCCTATTATATTATCTGCAGATTGGAATATATTTTTACACTCTCAGGGCCAAACCAGTTACCTTCTTTTTCAAGCTGGGACCGGTTATATAATAGAGGGAGCAGGTTCTTCTCCATTCCGGACACGTGATATACGTTCTTAAGCATCGCGTAATCCTTGCTGCATCAAGGCCTGCATATAGCATTCTCGATATGAGAGATTGGCAGCCTAGCATTATTGGCTGTCATAACCACTCGGCTTCCTTGGTATTCGGACTTGCGGAGGAGTTTGCTTTCATCTCAAGTCATATGCTTTGAACACCCTGAGTTGACTATCCAGTCTGGACTGTAGTCCAATCTATCCGGACTCTTTCTTTACAGCGAGTACTAGATCACCTTTTTTAAAGACGGGCTGACGCACCGGGGGCATGTCATTTGGTACAATTCCCTTCTCTGTTGTGCCTGGAGTCTGCGTTCGTCTAGAGATTATAACTCAATTAAACGGAGCTTAGCATTATTATCAGGGGTCATGTCGTATTGGACCTCCACTCGTAGCGACGGGATTTGTATTTCGAGGGGTAGCACAGCCTCACATCCATAAACAAGTGAAAAGGGCGTAGCATGGCTTGCTCCTCTCACCCTTGTCCTGTATGCCCAGAGAGCCTCTGGGAGGCGGTCATGCCAATCTCGCTTGTTCCCTGAAACCATCTTCTTAAGGAGTTTGCATATGGTTTTGTTGAATGCTTCCACCAAGCCGCCATCAAGATTAAGAAAGGGAAGTAAAAACAACTACATGAACGTTAATTCTTCTCTGACTTTGTTGTTCATATATAGAAGAAATTGACCTATAAGAAGACTTTCCCTGCGGAACATAAAACAAGTTATCAAATCGGTTGATTTGCTTACAACTTACTCTTTTTTTTTCTTCGAAGTTGGAGGGTGAGCAACTTCTCCTTCTAGATTCACTTCGGCTGAGCTATAGTCTCCGGACTTCCCTCCCCCTACTTCGACAGCTAACGACAAACTCGGCTCACACCGTTGACTAGTTGCTTCGCTTCCCGCCTATGAATAATATACGGGAACACTTCCAGAAGTGAGCTACGGGCTATTCACTCTCAAATCGTTTACCCTGAAGCTGCCTTTAAGTGCTTTCCTTGAGCCTCTCACTAGTAGATAGATATTCGAACTACTGAAGTTGCTAACAACCCCGTTCTTGAGTTCTCTCCTAGAGTTCGCTACGGACTATCTGATGAGCTACTAAGTATGAACTTAGGACAGCTAACACCGTTACGTGAGTGGCTCACTACTTCATCTTTCCACTACTTCACCTGCTAACATTACTTTCGTAGACTGATTGTAGTTCTCTTTCCCCGCCTATCGTTGAAGTTTATCCTCCCTCCTTTTATCGATTTTAGTTCTGTTGCCCGTTTGGTTGAAACGAATCGCCTTTCCTTGGCATGGCACCTTGCTTGTATACGAGAACAGAAAGTTGTTCCTCTGTACACCATTGAAGAGAGCGTCAAGAATTCTCTGCGACCCTTCTGCGATCAATGCCGTTGCCCTGTTAAAGCTCCCTGTAACTACGGTTTTCGTTCCTTCTCTGATCCTAAAGCCCGAAAGAGAACAGTTTTTTCTTTTTCTCTGATCCCGGACTTGCCTACTTGACTTGTGAAATCCGCTTTCCCTAAACTAGATAAGGAAAAGGAAAGAAGATATTCTCTAAGCTTTAGCCTTACAACAAGCTAACACAACTGAACTACCGAAAACAGCTTTCTTTATATGAGCCGACTACCGAAACAGAAGGAGGTTACTGCGGTGACCAAGCTATGCATATAGTCAAGTACACGTGCACGCAACAAGAAAAGATTAGATAGATTAGTGAGCCTAGCTGCCCTTCCCGTAACTACCGAAAGTACCTGTCTAGCGTACGGAAAAGAAGGAATTCTCTGATCTACCTACCTCACTCGGCTAGCAACAGAAGGAATTCTCTTTGATAAACCGCTTGACTAAACGAAGAAAACGTAAGTGCGCTAACGCGCACCCTATCTAAGTCAACCTTTCGAGCCCCTTTACTTTACTAGACTAGTAAGGGTGCTTGGTTTAAGAAAGGAAATGAGGTGCTAGTCTCCGTTGATCACTTTCTTCATTGGAAAATCCTACAAGGATGCAATTTGGTGCGATGTCGTACCTATAACGGACCGAACCCCCACCAATCACTCTGTCACCTCTTGCTTGGGCGACCATGGCAATTCGATCGTAAGGTGATTCTCTTTATTGAACAAGAAAGAAAATAACACGCATACCTTTTGGTTGGAAGGATGCTGCGATACTGCTTTAAATACAAGGCAGTGAACAGTAAACCAGAACGCTTATACAGTCTCACACCTAAAAGACGAAAAACAAAGGAAAGCCAAACTTACAAGCTACGCTACAGATTAAGATAAGATCATCAGACCGGTAAGTTTCATCAAATGTTGAAGGAATGAATTTCTTTTTCCTTCTTTCCGCTCTTCGCTTAGCTACACCGGCTTAGAGATGCCCATGTCCTTCATGGATCTAGGAGTTCATACGAGGCTAGCGGGATTCCGCATTCAATCGGAGTTGACTTAGTTGGTTTACGAAGGGAAGGCACTCAAGACTCTATATAGTAGTTTATGCCCTTATTTGGCTTCAAGAAGCATTAGAATCCCTTATTTCACTTACAGGGAAATCAAGGAATAGAAGCTACCATCCTAGGGGGAGGTTCTCTCTCTACCCAGCTCCTCGTCTAGCAGCCAAGAACAAGAGAGCTACTTAACTCAGGTTTAAGAATGATTTAGGGTTTTCGCCTTATTCCCATGCATACCCGAATGAGGAGAAGGAAAGGCATCTGATCTCCTACAACAACAGCGGATAAGTGCATCGTTTATTTTTCGGTTTCGGTTTCCGCTGCAAAGCTTCTAGCTCCCTCAGCTTTCGAGTGTTAGGTAGAAGAAGGAGTTTGATAAGGCATTTTATCTTGATATAAAGATAGCAGTAGGAGTCTTCTCTTAACAGTAACCGTGGTACCTGAAAGATGTGTCGTCATAGGAGTCAATATGAACTACCTGGTCACAGAGTCGGGGAAACCGCTGTTTTTTGTTTCTTCTTTTTGTATGCAATATTCTTCTTTCCGTGCTTACTCAGGGTGTTGCTTCCTATTTGGTTGGCGTTAAGTCTTTCTGGAGATTGTTCTGAGAATGAAAAGAAGAAATCAATGCTGCGAGGCATGGTTTGGTTACCCTACGAGGAACCCCTTACATGCTTAGGTCGAAACCTGGATAGACAGATTACTTAACCGAAACCGGATCGGGAGAGAACAATTAACTACTATGTTCCATCGCTTTCTCCTTAAGAGCAATCGGCTCCTGGTGAGAACTGAAATCCTGATGCAAACTGAAATCTTGGGGCTAAGGCTAAGGCTGTAGTTAAAAATGAAGAATTATATGTTGCTTAAAAGAAGAAAGGGGCATCCGCCCTGGTAAGCAGATATTCCGATGGCTGTATGGAAGAAGGCTAGCGGTGTAGCGCACATAATTTCTTAAAGAGAGTGAGGCTCATCTCATCAGGCGGCCGTTGCGTCCTCGTCGCTGCGTTAGGAGACATTGGTGGTTCAGCGAAAGACCTAAAATGCGGGCCCGGCTGGGTACGATGAAGATTTTCATACCAAATAATGTCTAAGGGTGAACTCCTACTATATCTCTGCCATTGCTCTCTACTAAGGCGGATTCGAAGCTCTCCCGCTCCGAAGGTGAGGATTTGACTTTAGATTGATTCAGTTAGTTGTATATAAGGTTCCCCCCTGAGCACTAAACTAAGGTTGACCCCTACTCTTCTAAGTTTCGCATCTTGACCCAATACCGAGGGATAGGCTAATCATTCCTCCTCTGCTATGGTCGACGTCATTCATAGCTTGATCGGTTCGTTCGTAGGGACGAAAAAAAAAAGCTTAATAAATAATAGCTTGCATACTCCGCGAAGATAACCCGCTTCTCAAAGGCGGGGAAGGCCCTATTTGATCAATATAACAAGTGATTCGATTCCAAAGCAAGGGGAAGAGGGGCATTCGAAGTAGCCGAATCTTAAGCTCAAGCCGAAGCAGGTCCTAGAGAAGAAGCAAATCCCGATCCCTCAGCATCAAAATCATTCGTATCAACTCTTTCCTAATAATCCGAAAAATCAGAAGCAGAGTAGGAAAGCCCTTTTTCTATGGTATGGGGAAGGAAGCGGAAACCACCATTCGAATAAAGGGCGGAGGGTGGAGGAGGGTGTTAACGTTGAGTGACCTATCAAACTGTTGTTCAGGTAGTTGACTAAGAGACCGCACGAAAGCTGTTTTTCCTAAAAAAAGAAGGGCTCCTGGTTTGAAACGGAAATCTTTTAGCAGCTTGTGGGGGCCTACCTAACTCTATGGCGAAGCATGGGCGGCGGATGGCAATAGATAAGTAAGGGTTGGCTTAGAACCGGGGCGGTGGGCAGGGTAGGAGGCAATAATGGTAAAGAAAAGACTGGCTAGCATGAGGCAGGTGCTCCACTGATTGATTCGACCTACCTTATCCGACATGTGGAGTTTGGTAGCTTTCTCTAATCTTCCTTTGAAAAGTTCTCTTCCTTTAGGGAGTTTCATTCTTTCGTAGGAGACCTATCCAGAAGGAAGTTTTCGTAACTCACGGGTGAGCGAAGCAGCGAGGGTTGTCCGGAGCAGTGTCAGCGTCAAAAGCGGCCTCGGAGCGCAGTCTTAAGGTTGTAGTTGTTGAACGCGCAACCAGAGAGGAGAGCTATAGGAGCTAATAGCTAATAGGATAGGAAGCTACCTAAGAACCGAGCTACTAGGAAAGAAGAGCTACCAGCTAGCAGCTAGGAGAGGAACTCTAAACTAGCTACTAGAGGAAGTCAACAGAAATCCTAAACCTAAGGGAAATATATTCTCTCACTTGCTTTAGAAAAGGTGCCATCCGACTGCAAATAAGAAAGAACCTAGCTAGAAGGAAAGGGCAGCCCTTATCCCATGCCTTCCGGCATAACTAGAGTCATTCCTCTGCTAGTAGCAGCATATCTGAGTACAGAAATGATTGTGTAAGAGAATAGGTTGTTATTGGTCGGTCCTAAAGGTAAGAGTAGGTTGCTCCTCTGTTCCCTACTAATTGCGTAAGAGCCTAGTTTTATCTTCCCTCTGGGTGAGTCGCTTCTTTCTCCAGCAGCTATTGCTAAAGTCGGGGTTGGGGTTTTTAGGCTATACATAGCTGGCCCCTCCCTGTACTGGACGTTGTTGAGATAAAGGTTTTTATCCCTGGATCTATTAAGAAAAGGTAGTCAAAGAGGGTCGACCTCCCTCCCAAGAAGACGAGACTTCCCGCCCCCGTCCTCAGTCTGTTTTTAACTAAAAAGGCGGGTTTGGGTCTTCCCCTGGTGGACGTAGGGGCATCGATCGACAGGGTGCTAATAAGGGCTGGAATAAAAACCTCATCCTCCATTCCCTCCATGTCTTCAATATCAGTTACCACAAACTGTTCCATAATAAAGTCAGTATCCCTCATTGCACTCTGTACTGCTTCCTTCAGCTCACCAACTGTAGCATAGGGTGGAACCACTATAAGCTCACCAGGCGGCAATTCCCTCGTCAACTCATATTTTAGCTCTCTTGAACTTGGCATCAATCGGCAAATGAATCTCAGAAATTGATCATCTTCATCCTTAAATGGCCACTCCTTCACTGCTTGCTGTCCAAAATTTCCCGAGTCGCCAACTCAACCAATTTTGATTCCGGGTAACCCAATAGTAGTACATTTGTATACAAGTAGACGACATCACTGTAAACATCAGCCCCAGGCACTAGAGCAGGTACTGGAAGTGGCTCAGGAACTATTTCAGGTTCCGGTTCATTGATCAGAACACGATTACCAAGCTCATGAATCGTGTATTCCAAAACCCGAGTGGATGGGTTCACAGCACGACAGACAATGTGACTTCCAACGATTACATTGTTCATTGATTTCAGCACATAGTCGAGCAAACCCGTATCACCAATGTGCAGCCGAGCTGCGTCTCGCACTTCCTGCCGACTCATCCCGCCATGGCTAAACTTGTTTTCTTTCTTTTCTTTCAATGCATTAAGAATGATTTGTGCTGCATATTCGAATCTTCTTGCAGGCCATCCGCTATCCATATTAGCGATTGCAGTAGTGAAATTTCACCGATTTTTCTCTCACAAGATGAAGATGCTTGTTTTGCAGGGCTCTTCTGGTTGAAAGTCTTGAAGAAGTAGAAGAAGAAACAGCGGTAGCCATGATCGATTTCCTCTGCGCAGGAGCTGGGGATTTGAGAGTAAGCATGACTCTGAGAAGATCTCTGATTGTGATCAATTGGGTCTCACTCAAATCTTGGTAATAACGAATGGCTTGCTTGATTTCTCTGCATCGGTTCGTGTTACTGAAATCTTGGATGATCTTATCATGAACTAAGAATGTCGATTGCTCTGTCGTAATTGTTTTCGGTCACTCCAAAGCTTCCATGGCAGAATCTGTACCCCCATCTCCCTCCCCGGATCCATCCCTCTGCTTGGCTCTAGCCTTGTCCGGACCTCCACCTCTTTGAGTTTTCGCCCCCTGAGTTGCGCTCTTTGTCTCGTCCATCTGAGGCCGACGGGTGCGTCACATCCTTTGTTTGTGAGCGAATCTCTTCGCCCTATGCTGAGTCGTAGTTCTATTTCGCTTGGGCTGCTCCTTAGTCGTTGGCCTCCTTTGGTTCTTGGCCGTAGCACTTCTCTTGCGTGCGCAGGTTCCCCTAGCTCTGTTCATGGATCCATTCTAAGACTCAAAATGGCACTATTCTTAAAGTGATAGCTCTTACTCATTCAGATAGGATCTTACCCCCCTATACTGATCAAGGCTGGCGCTCGACCCCTAACTTTTGCTCGGGCTTTTTTGCTCTTGAAAACTGCTACCACCCAACATATACATGGGCATTTGTGCCGTAAGGCCCGGGATAAGACAGCGAGGACAGCTCTTCGTCTTCTTCGTGAGCTGAACTGAGCCTATCCATTGAGGAAAAACCGCTTTCTTCGCTTTCATCCCTTGACTCGCTAGACTGCAAAGCTGGACCTCCCTACTTACTGGCTTGACTGCATTGACTTACTGGATTGCCCCTTTTTAGTTACAGAAACCTTAGGCAAAGAGCTTTTCTGAGTTGTCACATCAAACAAGAGCAAAAGTGCATTTCAAAAGGCGGAAAATCGAAGATTACAAGCTTGCGCCTCTTTTCATTCTACTCCTATTTTCTGGAAATAAGGAGTGCTACCGCACACATTTAGGGCACCCCTCATCCTTTACTTGGACTATAATAAGTCGGAATGTAAATTCAGCCAAGCGGGGCGGGGAATCCGAGTTTACGAGAGTTAGGGCGCGTAGAAAAATAGATCTGATGAGGCTCTGAATCAAAAGGCAACGGATAGGCCGTTTGAAGGCCGCTGAACGATCGATACCCTGTTTAGGGCTGAGATCGGAATCGAGAAAGGAGGTTTTCTTGGTCAGCCTTACTCAAATAGGGGGTGGGGCACTTTCACAAAAGACTGATCCTATTCCTCTTCCTCTTAGCCGGATGCATTGAATTGAAACAAAATCCTGTTTATTTAAGTTCCAGTAGCAGTAGCTTTTTTGACTGCTTATCCAGTAGCTGGTGAGACAGTACGAGTCAAAGTTGTTCGTGCTATTCAAATAGCTCTAGTTCTTCTTCCTTTTCTTTCTGAACTTCGTCATTTTCATCAGAATCATGTTCCTCAGAAATGTGGAAGACTTTAGTATCATCTTCGAACATGTGACTATCTTGCTCGGGTACCTCAACCTTCTCGTCACACCCTAAGCCCGGCCGCCTAAAGACTTTGACGCATTATGGATCTTCAAAGAGAGCTCTCTTTTGTGCTGGAGAATACATTGCGTCAAAGGGTGCTAACATTCCTCTTCCATTGCACAACCCTTGGGCTTCCTCAATTGAGTATCCCATTGCTTGCATCATTCGAAGAGCTTTCGCATCGTATACCTTAAGCCCCTTTTTGAGCTTTGTAGCATTTATTTCATCTTTGGATAAATCAAATATAGCATCTGCTAATACGCTTCTGCTTTCACCCTCTTCTGCTCACCACCTTTGGTTTACTTGAAACATTAGTGAGAAGTAGAAGGGACGACACAATTCTCATGCATCCAAGGCTGCCCAAGTAGAACATTGTTTGATGTTTCCGCATCAATGACATAAAGGGGTATGGTATCCTCCAATTCCTCGATCTTTAATTCAAGTCGTACAATGCCCAGAGACCTCTGCCTACTTTGGTTAAATCCTTGGATAAGTCGATTGCTTGGGGCCAATCGATGAATAGCAATCCCGAGACGTTTTAGCATTCTCAAAGGTAGGAGATTCACAGCCGATCCCCTATCTATCATGATTCTTGTTATCTCCAATCCATTAAGGTATCCTGAAATGAACAAAGGCCTGTTATGCTTAATGAGTCCTGGTTGCAAGTAATCGTCCGTAAACGTGATCAAAGCCAAACACTCGGCATAAGTTGGTTCACTACTTCTCATCTCAACTTGGTTAACTTCATTAGAAAACTCCTCTGGGTTCGTTAATGCGTATACTAGGGACATCCTTAGTTCTGCAGACATCTTCAATGCATCGTATACGCTGAGGAGTGCAGGAATCTTTTTGAGGTGAGCTAATATGTCATAGCGAACATGTTGTCCATTAGCCGCTAATGTTTGACCAGCAAGCATTCGTGGTCTCCCTCGTTGGGTAACTGCGTTTTGGCTCGAGAGGGTGCCCCCAGCACCTCGGTCTATAGGGGTGCCCCCCAGGGTTTTTATTTTGCGATAGACCATGATCCTGGACGGGACTTTCAGGATTTTGGGATGATATATTCTTAGACTGAGACAACTCTTGCACAAGATTTTGACCTTAATTCGGAACGGGAGGTCATTTCTTGCCAGATCGTAACTACATCTGGTTGACTTGGGCTATTTCTTCAGAAAGATGAACCATCTGGCATGATAAGACTAGACTCTACCTTCCAAAAATTCATCAACTTCAGAGGTCCAGCCGTCAGGTGCTGCACTCCCCACATCCCCTAAGACTGAATAAGTATGAGAACCATCGGTGTTGTTCAGATTGGAAGTCCCAATCATCATCGGAGTCACTCCATTCATGATTTGGAATATTCCATCCTTGAGGGGGCTTTCTTGCTCCGAACTCTTGGAGAAAAGCTACCACCATAGCTCCCCATGTCGGTATGGATCCCCAGGCGAAGTAATCATACCAAATAAAGGGTTCTTCCCATAAGCGAGTAACGAAATTGTTTGCAACAGAGAGCCTCGACAGCAGCTCTTACCCCACACTCTTGTTGAAAATACACCAAATAAGCCTTTGTTATAGAAGGTCATCTCCGGCATTAAACCGGAAAAAGTTAGGGATTTGGTATTCAGGGGGGTATGGGACATGTTTCATCCATTCTGGATAAGGAGCCATGTGTTCCGAATTCAACATAAGCGGGACTTTCAAGGCTTGTGGAATTCACAAAAATTTCT